GCCTACGTAGCTTAATTAAAGCACAGCCCTGAAGATGCTGAGATGAGCCCTAAAAAGCCCCGTAAGCACAAAGGTTTGGTCCCTGCCTTACAGTCAATTGTAGCTAAATTTACACATGCAAGTATCCGCACCCCAGTGAAAATGCCCTTGCATTCTCCACACAGAGAACAAGGAGCTGGTATCAGGCACCACTTATGCCCATGACACCTTGCTCTGCCACACCCCCAAGGGAACTCAGCAGTGATAAACTTTGAATATAAGCGAAAGCTTGAATTAGTTATAGCTCACAGAGTCGGTCAATCTCGTGCCAGCCGCCGCGGTTATACGAAAGACTCAAACTGACAGAAATCGGCGTAAAGAGTGATTAAGGAAAACGCCACCCAGAGCCAAACAGCTACTAAGCCGTCGCACGCATTAGTAAGCTAGAAGAACTTTACTAAAGTAGCCCTGCCACCCCTGAATTCACGACAGCTAGGAAACAAACTGGGATTAGATACCCCACTATGCCTAGCCTCAAACTATGACTCAATACAAAATATCATCCGCCCGGGAACTACGAGCCCCAGCTTAAAACCCAAAGGACTTGGCGGTGCCCCACCCACCTAGAGGAGCCTGTTCTATAATCGATAACCCCCGCTTAACCTCACCACTTCTTGCCAATACCGCCTATATACCACCGTCGCCAGCCCACCCCGTGAGGGAATAGTAGGCACAATGATAAGTCACCAAAACGTCAGGTCAAGGTGTAGCGTATGAAGTGGGAAGAAATGGGCTACATTCTCTAACCTAGAGTACACGAAAAATCTTATGAAATTAGATTGGAAGGAGGATTTAGTAGTAAAAAGAAACGATAGTGTTCTTTTTAAACTGGCCCTGGGGCGCGCACACACCGCCCGTCACCCTCTTCAACTAAAACTAATAGATCCCCTAAAACATAAAACAAGTACAAGAAGAGGTAAGTCGTAACATGGTAAGTATACCGGAAGGTGTGCTTGGAATCACAAGATGTAGCTTAATAAAGCAATTCGCTTACACCGAATAGATGCCCGCTAAAACCGAGCCATTTTGTAGCCACAGTTCTAGTTCAACTACACCACCCATCTCAAGTCATAAAAACTAAAACATTACCTAACTTTAGTAGAGGCGATAGAACGAAAAATAGAAACAATAGATTAAGTACCGCAAGGGAACGATGAAATAGAAATGAAAAAACTCATAAAAGCACAAAAAAGCAAAGACTCATCCTTGTACCTTTTGCATCATGGTCTAACAAGTCAACCCAAGCAAAAAGACTTTCAGCTTGACCCCCCGAAACTAAGCGAGCTACTCCTAGACAGCTCCAAGAGCAAACCCATCTCTGTGGCAAAAGAGTGGGAAGATCTATGAGTAGTGGTGACAGACCTAACGAGCTTAGTGATAGCTGGTTGCTCGAGAAAAGAACATAAATTCTGCCTTAAACCTTAGACACCATAAAAGTGTACCCCAGCTTTAAGAGTTATTCAAATGGGGTACAGCTCATTTGAAACAGGAAACAACCTAACACCTAGGTAAAGATTACACTTTTTAAGGTCTTGACAAAGTTGGCCCAAAAGCAGCCACCTTTTAAGAAAGCGTCACAGCTCAAACAAACAACCACACTAATACCTATAACTTTTTCTGACCCTGCCAAACTATCGAGCCCATTTATACTAGTATAAAAAAGTTTATGTTAGAACTAGTAACAAGAAACGAACTTCTCTTAATGCAAGTGTACATCAGATTGAACCACTCACTGATAACTACCGGCCCATCACTAAGGGAAATGTAAAAACCCTTCAAGAAAATCCTACATAACTAGCCGTTAAACTTACACAAGAGCATCTAAAGAAAGATTAAAAGGTGAGGAAGGAACTCGGCAAACATGAACTTCGCCTGTTTACCAAAAACATCGCCTCTTGCAACCCACATATAAGAGGTAACGCCTGCCCAGTGACCATGTGTTCAACGGCCGCGGTATTCTGACCGTGCAAAGGTAGCGTAATCACTTGTCTTTTAAATAAAGACTAGTATGAATGGCATCACGAGAGTTCAACTGTCTCCCCCACCCAATCAGTGAAACTGATCTCCCCGTGCAGAAGCGGGGATAAAATCATAAGACGAGAAGACCCCATGGAGCTTTAAACTAAAGGCACTAGCCCTCAAATTACCCCTAAGGGTAAAACATTTAACTGGCTAAAGTGACCCGCCGTTTTCGGTTGGGGCGACCACGGAGAAAAACAGATCCTCCGAGATGAAAGGGATAACCCTTAGCCAAGACCAACAATTCTAAGCAATAGAACGTCTAACACACTGATCCAATCAAATTGATCAACGAACCAAGTTACCCTGGGGATAACAGCGCAATCTATTTTCAGAGTTCATATCGACAAATAGGTTTACGACCTCGATGTTGGATCAGGGCCTCCTAGCGGTGCAGCCGCTGCTAAGGGTTCGTTTGTTCAACGATTAAAGCCCTACGTGATCTGAGTTCAGACCGGAGTAATCCAGGTCAGTTTCTATCTATGCAAGAATTTTCCTAGTACGAAAGGACCAGAAAAATGTGGCCACTACCCCCTCTATGCCACACTCCGAACCAATGTAAACAACTTAATTAAATAGGAGCTTGCAACCAAGCGCAAGATTAACGCTTGTTAGTGTGGCAGAGCCCGGTAAATGCAAAAGACCTAAGTCCTTTGACCCAGGGGTTCAACTCCCCTCACTAACTATGTTTATTCTTACTCACCTTGTCAATTTTCTGCTATATATTATCCCAGTTCTTTTAGCCGTAGCTTTTCTTACACTGGTTGAGCGCAAAGTATTAGGATACATACAACTCCGAAAAGGTCCTAATATTGTTGGGCCCACCGGCATCCTCCAACCAGTGGCTGACGGACTAAAACTATTCTTAAAAGAACCAATTCGCCCATCCACCTCCTCTCAACTGCTTTTTATAATCACGCCAACCATAGCCCTCGCCCTAGCCATATTTATTTGAACCCCCCTACCAATACCATTTTCACTAGTAGAAATTAATCTTAGCATTCTTTTTATCCTAGCAATCTCAAGCCTGACTGTTTACTCTATTTTAGGGTCTGGCTGGGCCTCTAATTCAAAATATGCTCTAATCGGAGCCCTGCGAGCCGTTGCCCAAACCATTTCTTACGAAGTAACGCTGGCACTAATCCTCCTCTGTTTAATTATATTTACAGGCAACTTCACCTTGTTCAGCTTTAATACATCCCAAGAATGAATCTGACTAATTGCCCCAGGATGACCCATAGCCATAATATGGTACATCTCAACACTAGCCGAAACAAATCGAGCCCCCTTTGATCTCACTGAAGGGGAGTCCGAACTAGTCTCTGGTTTCAACGTAGAGTACGCAGGAGGACCATTCGCCCTCTTTTTTTTAGCGGAATACGCCAACATTCTTATGATAAACACCCTATCCGCCATCCTCTTCCTAGGCTCATACTATTTTATTATTCAATCCCCAATTATCCTTATAATCAAAGCCACTGCACTATCAATATTATTTCTCTGAGTTCGAGCCTCCTATCCACGCTTTCGATATGACCAACTCATACACCTAGTGTGAAAAAACTTCCTCCCAATTACCCTGGCCCTAACAATTTGACACATTGCCCTTCCAATCTCAACTGCAGGCCTCCCACCACAAATTTAGGAAATGTGCCCGAAAGCCAAGGATCACTTTGATAGAGTGAAACATAGGGGTTCAAACCCCCTCATTTCCTTAGAAAGATAGGAATTGAACCTACCCCCGAGAGATCAAAACTCTCTGTACTTCCACTATACCACTTCCTAGTAAAGTCAGCTAAAAAAGCTTTTGGGCCCATACCCCAAACATGTTGGTTAAACCCCCTCCTTTACTAATGAGCCCCTTAGTACTATCAATTCTTATATCAAGCCTGGCTTTAGGAACTGTAATTACAGCATCCAGCCACCACTGGCTTCTAGCCTGAATAGGCCTCGAAATCAACACGCTAGCAATTATTCCACTCATAGCTAAAATGCACCACCCTCGAGCAATTGAAGCCGCAACAAAATATTTTATTACACAAGCCGCTGCATCAGCCGTCATCCTATTTTCTAGCACTACTAACGCATGAACTACCGGAGAGTGGGACATCATAAACCTAACCTCACACCTCTCAACAACAACCCTGTTGATAGCCATCTTGATGAAACTCGGGGTTGCACCATTTCACTTCTGACTTCCTGAGGTCCTGCAAGGAATTGACTTAACAACAGGACTCATCTTATCCACATGACAAAAATTAGCCCCAATAGCACTTCTCATCCAAGTGTCCCCGAACCTTAACCCACAACTCCTATTTATTTCAGGTATCATTTCTACAATAATTGGGGGCTGAGGCGGACTTAATCAGACACAACTCCGAAAAATTATAGCTTACTCATCAATCGCTCATCTTGGCTGGATAATAGCAGCTCTAACCATCTCCCCACAACTCACTACTCTTAACCTGATTATTTATATTATCATAACAACAGCAATATTCTTAACACTTAAAATACTCTCATCAACTAAAATTTCAACCCTATCTTCATCCTGACAAAAAACACCAACACTGGCCGCCATATCAACACTCACACTCCTCTCAATAGGAGGACTTCCACCCTTAACAGGATTCATGCCTAAATGACTTATTCTTCAAGAAATAACAAAACAGAGTGCCACAATCTTAGCCACCATAATAGCTCTATCTGCATTATTAAGCTTATTTTTTTACATCCGACTTACTTATACCATAACTCTCACGACACACCCCAATACGACCCCCTCCACACAAGTATGACGCTTCTCAACCACCCAGCCGAAACTTCTTCTAATAGCATCAGCAACAGCCTCTGTTGCCCTCCTACCATCTACACCCCTCCTACTCTCCATTTTACCATAGAAACTTAGGATAATTAGACCAAAAGCCTTCAAAGCTTTCAGCAGGAGTTAGACCCTCCTAGTTTCTGTTAAGACTTGCAGGACTCTATCCAACATCACCTGAATGCAACTCAGACACTTTTATTAAGCTAAAGCCTTTCTAGAAAGACGGGCCTCGATCCCGTAAAAATTTAGTTAACAGCTAAAAGCTCTATCCAGCGAGCTTCATTCTACTTCTCCCGCCTGTTAGAGACGGGAGAAGCCCCGGCGAGTCTTATCTCGCTTCTTGAGATTTGCAATCTCATGTGTGGTACACCACGGGGCTTGGTAGGAAGAGGACTTTAACCTCTGTTCGCGGAGCTACAAGCCGCCGCCTAACCCTCGGCCATTCTACCTGTGGCAATCACACGTTGACTTTTTTCGACAAATCACAAAGATATTGGCACCCTGTATTTAGTATTTGGTGCCTGAGCCGGAATGGTTGGAACTGCCCTCAGCTTGTTGATTCGAGCTGAGCTGAGCCAGCCCGGAACCTTGCTTGGGGATGACCAGATCTACAATGTAATTGTCACTGCCCATGCCTTCGTAATAATTTTCTTCATAGTTATGCCCATCATGATTGGGGGATTCGGTAACTGACTGATTCCTCTAATAATCGGAGCCCCAGACATGGCGTTCCCTCGAATGAATAACATGAGCTTTTGACTTCTTCCCCCATCATTCCTCTTACTCTTAGCATCCTCGGGTGTAGAGGCCGGGGCCGGAACCGGTTGAACTGTTTACCCGCCTTTAGCGGGAAACCTAGCCCATGCAGGAGCATCAGTAGACCTAACTATTTTTTCTTTACATCTTGCTGGGGTATCCTCAATCCTGGGCGCTATCAACTTTATTACAACAACAATTAACATGAAACCCCCAGCAATGTCACAGTATCAAACACCATTGTTTGTGTGATCTGTACTAATTACAGCTATTCTTCTACTCCTTTCACTTCCTGTTCTGGCCGCAGGAATTACTATGCTTCTTACAGACCGTAATTTAAACACAACCTTTTTTGACCCTGCTGGAGGGGGAGATCCTGTACTATACCAACACCTATTCTGATTCTTTGGTCACCCAGAGGTATACATTCTTATTTTACCAGGATTTGGTATAATTTCACATATTGTTACTTACTATTCAGGTAAAAAAGAGCCATTTGGTTACATAGGCATAGTCTGAGCCATGATGTCTATTGGCCTGCTGGGCTTTATCGTCTGAGCTCACCACATATTCACAGTAGACTTAAACGTAGACACTCGAGCCTACTTTACTTCGGCAACAATAATTATTGCTATCCCAACAGGAGTAAAAGTATTCAGCTGATTAGCCACAATACATGGGGGCACAATCAAGTGAGACGCAGCCATGCTGTGGGCACTGGGCTTCATCTTCTTATTCACGGTTGGGGGCCTGACCGGCATTGTTCTAGCCAACTCCTCACTAGACATCGTCCTCCATGATACGTACTACGTTGTAGCTCACTTCCACTATGTTCTATCTATAGGAGCTGTATTTGCTATTATAGGCGGATTTGTCCACTGATTTCCACTATTTACCGGCTACACCCTTCATGAAACTTGAACAAAAATTCATTTTGGTGTAATATTTGCAGGGGTTAATCTAACATTTTTCCCTCAACATTTCCTAGGACTAGCCGGGATGCCCCGACGCTACTCTGACTACCCCGATGCCTACACCCTTTGAAATACAGTCTCATCAGTGGGCTCCCTGATCTCTCTTGTAGCCGTGATCATAATGATGTTTATCATCTGAGAAGCCTTTTCAACAAAACGTGAAGTTCTCCTTACTGAACTAACTTCAACAAATATTGAATGACTCCACGGCTGCCCTCCGCCCTATCACACATTTGAAGAACCAGCATTTGTCCAGACACCCTATCGAGCTTAACGAGAAGGGAGGGAATCGAACCCCCATCAACTGATTTCAAGTCAGTCACATGACCACTCTGTCACCTTCTTAATAAGATATTAGTAAATATTATACTGCCTTGTCAAGGCAGAGTTGTGGGTTGAACTCCCGCATATCTTAACATGGCCCACCCAGCACAATTAGGATTTCAAGATGCAGCATCACCCATCATAGAAGAACTCTTACACTTCCACGACCATGCATTAATAGCAGTATTTTTAATTAGCACACTGGTTCTCTATATTATTACAACAATAATGACAACAAAATTAACTAACACCAATGCAATAGACGCCCAAGAGATTGAGATGGTCTGAACAATTATGCCCGCAATCATTCTTATTGTCATTGCCCTTCCATCACTTCGTATTCTTTATTTAATAGACGAAATTAGCGACCCACACCTAACAGTAAAGGCCATTGGCCATCAATGATACTGAAGCTACGAGTTCACTAACTATGAAGACCTTGCATTCGACTCTTACATAATTCCGACTCAAGATTTATCCCCCGGACAATTTCGCCTTTTAGAGGTCGACAACCGTATAGTAGTCCCAATAGAATCACCAACCCGAATACTAATTACAGCAGAAGACGTTCTACACTCATGAGCTGTCCCGGCGCTGGGAATTAAAACAGATGCCATCCCAGGGCGATTAAATCAAACATCATTTATTGCCACACGCCCAGGTGTCTTCTACGGTCAATGTTCTGAAATCTGCGGAGCCAACCACAGCTTTATACCAATTGTGGTCGAAGCAGTACCATTAAAAACCTTTGAAAATTGATCTTCATCAATACTAGAGACCTCACTAAGAAGCTAATATGGAATAGCAACAGCCTTTTAAGCTGAAGACAGGTGGCCCCCAACCACCCCTAGTGAAATGCCACAACTCAACCCAGGCCCATGATTTGCTATCTTAATTTTCTCATGATTAATTCTCCTCACAATTTTTCCACAAAAAGTAACAAAACATCTATCAATAAATGAGCCAGCAACTCAGAACACAGAAAAATCTAAACCAACTCCATGAACCTGACCATGAGCTTAAGCTTCTTTGATCAATTTATGAGCCCATTCCTTCTAGGTGTCCCCCTAATTGCAGTTGCAATTTTAATACCAAGCCTCCTTATTCCAACCCCATCAAGTCGATGGATTAATAACCGCCTTATTACACTACAAACATGATTTATTAATAATTTCACAAAACAAATCTTTTCCCCAATTAACCTCGGGGGCCACAAATGAGCCCTAATATTAACATCCTTAATATTATTTTTGATCTCAATAAACCTTCTTGGGCTACTCCCTTACACATTCACCCCAACAACTCAACTATCCCTTAACATGGGACTGGCTGTCCCACTATGACTGGCCACAGTACTGATTGGCCTGCGAAATCAACCAACTGTAGCCCTAGGACACCTTCTTCCGGAAGGCACTCCCACCTTACTAATCCCGGTCCTTATCATTATTGAAACAATTAGTCTATTTATCCGCCCCCTTGCTTTAGGAGTACGACTCACAGCCAACCTTACGGCAGGTCACCTTCTTATTCAACTAATTGCCACAGCAGCCTTTGTACTACTCCCAATTATACCCACCGTATCAATTATTACATCAATTATCCTCTTCCTCCTGACAATTTTAGAAATTGCAGTAGCCATAATTCAAGCTTATGTATTCGTTCTTTTATTAAGCCTTTATCTACAAGAAAACGTATAACCATGGCCCACCAAGCACACGCCTATCACATAGTAGACCCAAGCCCTTGACCACTAACAGGAGCAGTAGCAGCCCTCCTTCTCACCTCTGGACTCGCCATATGATTTCACTTTAATTCTCTAAGCCTTCTTTACCTCGGCTTAATCATCATAGTCTTAACTATACTTCAATGATGACGAGACGTAATTCGTGAGGGCACATTCCAAGGCCACCACACCCCGCCCGTCCAAAAGGGCCTGCGCTACGGCATAATTCTATTTATCACATCAGAAGTCTTTTTTTTTATTGGCTTTTTCTGAGCCTTCTACAACTCAAGCCTGGCTCCAACCCTGGAGCTAGGGGAGTGCTGACCCCCCGCAGGAATTACCCCTTTAAACCCGTTCGAGGTACCACTGCTAAACACCGCGGTCTTACTCGCTTCTGGGGTTACAGTAACATGGGCCCACCACAGCATCATACAAGGCGACCGAAAAGAAGCCATCCAATCACTCGGACTGACGATTCTTCTTGGCCTTTATTTCACAGCCCTCCAAGCAATAGAATACTACGAAGCACCTTTCACAATTGCTGACGGAGTTTATGGGTCAACATTCTTTGTTGCCACCGGCTTCCACGGCTTACACGTAATTATCGGCTCCTTATTCTTAGCAGTGTGCCTAATTCGACAGATTCAGTTCCATTTTACTTCCAAACACCATTTTGGGTTTGAGGCAGCCGCCTGATACTGACACTTCGTAGACGTTGTATGACTATTCCTCTACGTCTCCATCTATTGATGAGGTTCATATTTTCTTAGTATTAACGCCAGTACAAGTGACTTCCAATCACACAGCCTCGGTTAAACCCCGGGAGAAAATAATGATTTATACTATTCTTCTAACAGCATCTGCAGTTGCAACACTACTAGCCCTTATCAGCTTCTGACTACCACAAATTTCACCTGACACAGAAAAACTGTCACCTTATGAGTGTGGTTTTGACCCGCTAGGCTCTGCCCGTCTACCATTCTCAATACGGTTCTTTCTTGTTGCCATTTTATTTCTTCTATTTGACCTTGAAATTGCCCTTCTTCTACCAACCCCCTGGGCAATCCAACTCGATTTTCCAATATTAACGATCTTTTGATCGTTTTTGATCTTAACACTTCTGACCCTGGGACTAATTTATGAGTGACTACAAGGCGGTCTAGAATGAGCAGAATGGGTACCTAGTCCAAACAAGACAGCTGATTTCGGCTTAGCAAATTGCGGTTAAACTCCACAGCTACCCTATGACTCTCACACACTTTAGCTTTTGTAGCGCATTTATTTTAGGTCTCACAGGACTAGCCTTCCACCGAACACACCTTTTATCGGCCTTGCTGTGCCTGGAAGGAATAATACTATCCCTCTTCCTTGGTCTTTCACTTTGATCTTCTCAAATGCCCTCTGTATCATTTTCACTCGCCCCAATACTTATTTTAACATTCTCCGCTTGCGAGGCGGGCACGGGATTAGCCCTCTTAGTTGCCACGACACGAACTCACGGCACAGATAATCTCCACAACCTAAATCTTCTGCAATGCTAAAAATTATCATTCCATCTCTTATGCTAATTCCACTCATCTGACTTTCCCCTTCAAAATGACTATGAACACTCTCCACTATTCACAGCTTAGTTATTGCTTTAATTAGTTTAACATGATTTGCCAGCCCAACAGAAACTGTCCACTTTACAACCCATATTTTATCAGTTGACCAACTGTCGTCTCCATTGTTAATTCTATCCTGCTGACTTCTCCCAATTATAATCATTGCAAGTCAAAATCACTTGGCAACGGAACCCCTGAATCGACAACGAACCTACATTACCACACTAACCTCACTACAAATTGCCCTTATTGTGGCCTTTTCGGCCACAGAACTTATCCTATTTTATATTACATTCGAAATTACTCTCATCCCAACACTCATATTGATTACACGCTGAGGAAATCAAGCGGAACGCCTGAACGCAGGCATTTATTTCTTATTTTATACACTAATAGGATCTCTTCCACTTCTAGTTGCCTTATTATCCCTACAAAACTCTGAAGGAACTCTATCAACACTACTTATGCAACTTGATACCCCAACCATATTAACCTCTTGAGCTAATAAAGCCTGATGACTTGCCTGCCTTATTGCATTCATAGTCAAAATGCCACTTTACGGGGCCCACCTTTGACTACCAAAAGCCCACGTAGAAGCACCGATTGCTGGCTCTATGGTTCTAGCCGCAATTCTTCTTAAACTGGGAGGGTACGGTATTATACGAGTTTCTATACTCCTACCCGCCTCAATAAACGACCTAGCATACCCGTTTATTATTCTAGCCCTCTGAGGTGTTATCATAACTAGCTCTATCTGCCTTCGTCAAACAGACTTAAAATCAATAATTGCATACTCATCCGTCAGTCACATGGGGTTGGTAATTGCCGCAGCAATAATCCAAACACCCTGAAGCTTCAGCGGCGCAATTGTTCTAATAGTAGCCCACGGACTTATCTCATCCGCCTTATTCTGTTTGGCTAATACAAACTACGAACGCACTCACAGCCGAACTCTACTACTCTCCCGAGGCATACAAATTATCCTGCCCCTTATAGGAGCCTGATGACTACTATCTAATCTTGCAAACATAGCCCTCCCACCATCCCCCAATCTTATAGGAGAGCTATCCGTTATAGTAGCCATATTCAACTGATCAAACTGAACCATCTTACTTACAGGTTCAGGCACCCTACTAACTGCAGCCTATTCCCTGTATATGTTCCTGATAACCCAACGAGGCCCCACCCCACAACACCTCACAGCCCTTAATCCAACACACACCCGGGAGCACACTCTTATATTACTACACCTCCTTCCAATTATGCCCCTAATTATAAACCCATCTTTAATTTGAGGAGCCTTCTCATGTAAATATAGTTTAGCAAAACACTAGATTGTGATTCTAGAGTCAGAAGTTAAACCCTTCTTATTTACCGAATAAGGTTGGAACACCAAGAACTGCTAATTACTTGCCCCCGCGGTTCAATTCCGCGGCTTCTTCGGCTTTTAAAGGAAAAAAGTCGATCCGTTGGTCTTAGGAACCAAAAACTCTTGGTGCAAATCCAAGTAAAAGTTATGAATCTCCCACTTATCTTTAGCTCTTCTCTACTGCTAACAATCACCACCCTACTTCTACCTATTTTCTTCAGCCTCCTGTTAAAACAGCCAGCAGCCCACCTCACAAAGTCCAGTGTAAAAACCGCATTTTTTATTAGCTTAATCCCCCTATTCATCTTCCTCGACCAGGGCACAGAATCTATTGTTACCAACTTTCATTGAATTACCATTAACACATACGATATTAATGTGAGCTTTAAATTCGATTTATATTCAACAGTATTTATCCCAATTGCTCTTTTTGTAACATGGTCAATTCTGGAGTTCGCAGTTTGGTATATGTCAGCGGACCCGTTAATCGACCGATTTTTCAAATACTTATTAACCTTTTTAGTAACAATACTGATTCTTGTCACAGCCAACAACCTCTTCCAGCTATTTATTGGCTGAGAGGGGGTCGGAATTATATCATTCCTGCTAATCGGATGATGATACTCACGTGCAGATGCTAACACTGCAGCCTTACAAGCAGTTATCTACAATCGGGTAGGTGATATTGGCCTTATTCTAAGCATAGTCTGACTTTCAGTACACCTAAACTCCTGAGAACTTCATCAGATTTTTTCTCTACAAAACGACGACATAACCCTTCCAATCCTAGGCTTCATTTTGGCAGCAACAGGTAAATCAGCCCAATTTGGCCTACACCCGTGACTCCCTGCCGCAATAGAGGGCCCCACCCCAGTATCAGCCCTACTCCACTCAAGCACTATGGTAGTAGCCGGAATTTTTCTGCTAATTCGCATTCACCCAATCATGGAGAATAATCAACTTATGCTAACCACCTGTCTTTGTCTTGGCGCTCTAACAACGTTGTTCACAGCAGCTTGTGCCCTCACACAAAATGACATTAAAAAAATTGTTGCCTTCTCCACATCAAGCCAACTAGGCTTAATAATAGTAACCATTGGACTTAACTGCCCACAACTAGCCTTCCTGCACATCTGCACCCACGCTTTCTTCAAAGCCATACTATTCCTTTGCTCAGGATCTATTATTCATAGCCTAAATGACGAACAAGATATTCGGAAAATAGGGGGACTCCAGCACTCACTCCCAATCACAACGACTTGTCTTACAATTGGCAGTCTTGCTTTAATGGGCACGCCCTTTCTAGCCGGATTCTTTTCTAAAGATGCAATTATTGAAGCGCTAAACACCTCACCAGCCAACTCCTGAGCACTCGTTTTAACCATCCTAGCCACCTCTTTCACAGCAATCTACAGCTTTCGCATTATTTACTTTGCCTCAATAAATCACCCACGCTCACTGCCACTCTCCCCAATTAATGAAAATAACCCCCTAATCTTTAACCCAATCAAACGCCTTGCTTGAGGAAGCATCATTGCCGGACTCATCTTAACATCAAACTTAACCCTCATTAAAACACCAGTTTTAACCATACCTTTTTTGGCTAAATTAGCCGCACTACTCGTCACCATTATTGGCTTTACGATCGCATTTGACCTTTCCAACATGACCATAAAACAATCAAAAACACCATCTCATACTCACACCTTCTCTAATCTTTTGGGGTTCTACCCTAATATTATTCATCGAATAATACCCAAAATCTCATTAAATATAGGACAAGTTATCTCAACACACCTACTTGATGTGAGCTGGTATGAAAAAGCCGGCCCCAAAGGAATTACTGACCAACAACTGCCAATAATCAAAACCACTACAAACATTCAACAAGGCTTAATTAAAACCTATTTAACAATTTTTCTCCTGACAACTGCAGCAGCCGTTATACTCACCTAACTGCACGAAGACCACCTCGATAGTGCCCGCGAGTCAACTCCAAAACAACAAATAAAGTTAACAATAAAATTCAACCGCCAACAATTAATATTAATCCCCCCGACGAATATATTAATGAAACCCCAACCAAATCACCACGAACAACCACTGCCCCGCCCCCAAGCAAAAATTCACTAAAAGTTAAACCCCCTACCGCATAGTACCCAGCCACAACCAACAATAAATATACTAGAACATACCCAGCAACAGATCAACTTCCCCATGCCTCAGGGTATGGCTCAGCAGTTAAAGCCGCGGAATAAGCAAAAACCACCAATATTCCACCCAAGTAAATTAAAAATAAAACTAAGGACAAAAAAGAGGCCCCAAAATTAACAATTACACAACACCCAGCACCAGCAGCCATCACCAACCCAAGAGCCGCATAATATGGAGACGGGTTAGAAGCAACTGCTACCAACCCCAAAACCAACCCCACTAAAAAGAAGGATACCAAATAAATCATAGTTCTTACCTGGACTTTAACCAAGACCAGAGGTCTGAAAAACCACCGTTGTCTTTCAACTATAAAAACCCTTCCTAATGGCACCCAACCTCCGAAAATCACACCCCTTAGTAAAAATTATTAACGGATCTTTTATTGACCTCCCCGCCCCCTCCAACATTTCAGCATGATGAAATTTCGGCTCTTTATTAGGCATCTGCCTTATTATTCAAATCCTCACTGGCCTATTTCTTGCAATACACTACACCGCCGACACCACAATAGCATTCTCGTCAGTCGCCCACATCTGCCGGGACGTTAACTACGGCTGACTAATCCGCAACCTCCATGCAAACGGAGCCTCCTTCTTCTTCATCTGCATTTATTTCCACATTGGACGCGGCATTTATTATGGATCATTTCTATTTAAAGAAACCTGAAATATTGGGGTTGTCTTGTTGTTCTTAGTAATAGCAACCGCCTTTGTCGGCTACGTCCTCCCATGAGGTCAGATGTCTTTCTGAGGAGCAACTGTCATTACAAACCTTTTATCAGCTGTCCCCTACATTGGCACAACACTTGTCCAATGAATCTGAGGCGGATTCTCAGTAGACAATGCAACCCTGACTCGATTTTTCGCCTTTCACTTCCTTCTCCCATTCGTCATTGCCGGAGCTACTATTCTTCACCTCCTCTTTCTTCACGAAACAGGATCAAATAACCCAACAGGACTTAACTCAAACACAGACAAAATTCCATTTCACCCCTACTTCTCATACAAAGACCTCCTTGGCTTCCTACTCATATTAACAATATTAACCTTACTTGCCATGTTCTCCCCAAACCTGTTAGGAGACCCGGACAACTTCACCCCTGCCAACCCGTTAGTCACACCCCCTCACATCAAACCCGAGTGGTACTTCCTGTTTGCCTATGCAATCCTCCGATCAATTCCAAATAAACTAGGAGGGGTACTAGCCCTGGTCTTCTCAATCCTCATCCTTGCCCTCCTGCCCCTCCTTCACACAGCCAAACAGCGCAGCATAATATTTCGACCAATTACCCAAATTATCTTCTGATCACTAATTGCAGACGCCCTAATCCTAACATGAATTGGAGGACAGCCAGTTGAAGAGCCATTTATTCTTATTGGCCAAGTAGCCTCAGTCATCTACTTCTTCATCTTCCTAATCCTACTCCCTGCGTCAGGATGGCTGGAAAATAAACTCCTAAGTTGATGTCAACGTAGCTTAATGAAAGCACCGGTCTTGTAAACCGAAGAGTGAAGGTTCACCCCATCCTTTGACACACACTATTGGCAGTTGTTGGTTATCGAAACAGAGGGACTTAAACCCCCATCATCGACCCCCAAAGCCGACATTCTCCTTAAACTATGTTTCGCATCTTCCTCATGAATATCCTCATTATATGCATATTAATGTGTAGGGGTTATCTATGTATAATCGAGCATTCATCTCATTTCCTCATGAATATCCTCATTATATGCATATTAATGTGTAGGGGTTATCTATGTATAATTAAACTATGTTTCGCATCTTCCTCATGAATATCCTCATTATATGCATATTAATGTGTAGGGGTTATCTATGTATAATTGAGCATTCATCTTATTTCCTCATGAATATCCTCATTATATGCATATTAATGTGTAGGGGTTATCTATGTATAATTGAGCATTCATCTTATTTCCTCATGAATATCCTCATTATATGCATATTAATGTGTAGGGGTTATCTATGTATAATTGAGCATTCATCTTATTTCCTCATGAATATCCTCATTATATGCATATTAATGTGTAGGGGTTATCTATGTATAATTGAGCATTCATCTTATTTCCTCATGAATATCCTCATTATTAATATAATGTCATGTATGTGACCATATATGTGTAATTGAGCATATATTTATCTTACATCATGAATATGCTTAAACCTGACTATACTGCGTACTTATATCAACCTAGAAACATGATATTATTTATTGAATATTATTACAAGATCAGTATGACTAATAGGAATACAAAGTACACCCTTAACCATCAAATCGATGCGTACGCCCATAACATAATTCGAGCAGTTACAGATATATAAACATGAATGTGTTTTTCCACATATTAAGATTAATTTACAACTTAAGATTGAGCATGAGTGAGAGCAGCATAACCGTCTTTCTCAACATCACTGCATAATCTAATACGAATAATACAATCCTAACAACTGAAAAATTACCAAGCTTGTAATAAAGACTAAAAAATAAGAATACTTCAAATTAATTCAACACACGTATATCCCCTCTGACTATTACTACGTCTAGTCTAAAAGATTTGCTATGCTTGTGTTTCTAGATGGCCCATGATGAGGCCTAACTGAGATAAATGGCCCTCATTGTTTTTTTTGGGGAACCTTTCACCAACATCTCTGAGTCGGTTCAAGCAAACATTTCGGGTTGGACATCTCAATGCTCGAGTTAAGAATCACCAACTTAAAGGGTGCTGACCATGCTATTAATGCTAGATGGACATAAATTGCCTGTTCGATATGAAATTTTACCCTAAATTTTTCTCCCCCCGGCTCTAAATTCCTGTCATATTCAAAAATAGGCCAAAATTTGGCGAAAAATTACACATTTTCAGGAATTTAAAAAACCCATACGCAGGGTTTTTGGCGTTAAACCCCCCTACCCCCCGTAAGAAACCAATAGCTCGGCACCTCCCGTCAAACCCCGAAACCGGGATGCAAGAAACTACTGTAATTAACTCACGCTGTGTAATTTGGACTGTTCGATGGCCCTACCAACCCACTCCCGCATCAGAAATCTAGCACATGTGCAGAATCTTTTTGGGAATCTTTAAAACGTATATTGATATAATATGTGTAATTTTAACAGAAACTCCTGGGCGTGCGCTATAAGGAAATTCTGGTGTATATATATGTGTGTTTTTTTTTTTTAACGGGAACCCCAGAGCGTGTGATATGGAAATTATGGTGTACGTGTATTTACAACTCCTAACACACAGGCCTACGTAGCTTAATTAAAGCACAGCACTGAAGATGCTGAG